CGAGCTAGGACACGAGTAGAGGCTGTGAATGTTATTTCCTACTAGTAAAAAATACATCAAAATAATCAAAAGAAGTTCTTTAGGGGTTCTTTATTATACACCACATTTTGATTCCGCCAATTGAACACAATCAAGTCTAGATGATACAACGAAAAAAAGAAGATGGGTAGAAAAACTTATTAGATACCAGAGTCAATGGTATCTAATAAGTTCTACCTACTATTGGATTTGAACCAATGACTCCCGCCGTATGAAAGCAATACTCTAACCACTGAGTTAAGTAGGTTATTTATCATCACAAAAAAAGGACCCATCGCCTCGGGGATTATAGGTGGAATATTATTTCTAAGCAATACCAATCCGCTAACAGTAAACGGATCAGAGAACTATCATGTGGGATTCTATCTTGACAAGAAATTATCTATATGTTAAGATATCCATGACAAGGGCTATAGCTCAGTTAGGTAGAGCACCTCGTTTACACGTGCGCCAATGCTTTTCAAGGGAGCCCATTATGCAATGATCTTATTGAGAAATCGATGTCTTACTCCATAGATTCGAGGGAACAAGAGAACAATAGCCTGACAAATATTTGGTTCGGTTCAATTTGAGTGCGAATTCAAGTGACAAATCAAATAGAACCCGCTATTGATTTGCTAATTGATAAGGTAAATACCCAGTCCATTCAATGCCAGGCTTAATGAGTATAAGGGACTCAAAAGAACCTCTTTTCGTCCTATGAACTTTAAGGTGTATGAAGTCTCATATTTGACTCTTGCAGCGGAGCGATAGAGATTCCATTTAACTTAGGTTGATCTAGGCCGGAGGCAGACCTAAGTCAAGGTAACCCTTCTTTGAAACACTTTGGTATTGCTCCTAGATCAGAATACAAATGATGAATCAAAGAGCACATGGAGCCATCTTATTATCTTCCTGTAAAGAAAAAATATGGTGGACTAACTGATCTTTACATCAATCAGTTGATGAAAGAGCCCAATGCAACAAAATGCATGTTGGGTCTTTGAAACAGTTCGAATCATTTCGATAATAATCAGTTTGATCTGTTTTACCGAGAAGGTCTACGGTTCGAGTCCGTATAGCCCTAACACATTCCATTTTTTTATAGACATTCCATTTTAGTTTAGTATAGTTTTCATTTCCTCATTAATACTTGTTTATGGATTAACCGGTTCCTTTGTTCATAGAAATGAAAGCATTACCATATGCTCATGTGAATACATAGGGCAGGAAAATAAAAACAATAATTCATTCCAATGGATGAATTACATATGACTTTTTTCTTGTCCATGATCAAAGAGTTACTGATATACTTTTGTTTTTGTTTTGGTATACCCAATCTCAGTCAATTTATGAAGTGAAAATCATGACAGGATCCTGTCTAAAAACTTCATCCCGACCCAACTAAATTGAATCCTAAGTTACACGGATATAGTACCTATTCTTTTCTTGGACTTGTATTTACTTGTATTTGTGGAAGTCCCCCGACTTCGACTAATTGCTTTTTGGCCGAACAACAACCCAACTTGGTTGTTTCAAATATAATGCAGAGATAATGAATTGGTCCTTAATGTATCGACGTTCCTTCTTCTATATTCTATGAGTTGGGTTGGTTTGTGGATTTTGTCTCTCGAATTGTTCGAGAATGTGTGATTCTTTCTATTAGAAGTATCTTATGTGGATCATTTATGATTCCACAGATTCTATCACTCTGCGCTATCTTTCATTGTGTAGTGTAAGTTTGCTCCAAAACAAACTCCCTTTTTGTAGCGAAACCTAACCCATCGGTTGGTCTTACTAAGTGTTATTGCCGTAACAAGTATTTTTGTTCATCCCCGATCGCGGTCTTTCTTTAGTACTCGATTCTTTTTATTTCTGAGAGGGTCCGAGGCGGGAGTATAGTACAGATTCTAAGTTTCCAATTTTTTGGTTTTGTTATAGAAAGATATGAGTTGTTATACGTAAAGGTTCCTAGCAACTCAACGGATTGAATCAAATCAATAAAGTAAGGAAAATCGAAATGAAATCTAGGACAAGGAAAGGGGATAAAATATAATCGTTCGATGTATTAGATTATGTTTACGTATTTCTATCGAATCAATAGAAGCAATGATTCTCCACCTGGATTTTAATGAAAAGAATACAATACTTCGAGTAGAATATGCTAGAAATCCCTAGCCGTTTTATCCATATGACTACTGAAATTTTTTCGTTTTGATTTGAAAAAAAAAGCGAAATAATATAATTTCAATTATATTATATATAAAATTAACTATAAAAACATAGTTATACTAAATACGTACGATATTATACGTACGATATTAATAGTTATACTAATACGATTACGTGCGATTACGATATTATTAGTATTATTTATTAGTATTATACTATTTTTAGTATTTGTATTTAATTCCCTTTTTAGGGAGAAACCGAGACAAAGTAAGAGAGTTTGTGTAAGAGCATCCTATATCTACACCATATC